TTATTAAATGGATCCTATCGTGGACTAATAAAAAACAAAATAGTAAATCAAACTGGAATAAAAAATCGGATAGATGGAATTTGGATAAATAAAATTCATAATATCCTTCGTAATGACTATAATTATCATGAATTTGAACAGACAATAGATACAGTTGATAAAGAATCCCTATCAACCGAAATTAGACATTTCATGTCTTTAACGAGCAAATTCGCCGGGGAATCAACATCGAATCTGAAAGGAAGTTCTTTACTTCCAGAACAAAGACAAATTGGTTCAGAAAATAGAGAAAAATTTTTCAAATTTTTAGTTGATGCAATTATAATGGATTCCTTGAATCAAACGATTCCAAAAAAATCTATTGGAATAAAAGAAATCAGTAAAAAAGTTCCTCACTGGTCATACAAATTAATCGACGAGTTAGAACAACAAGAAAGAGAACTTGAAGAAGGCGTACCACTGGATCATCAAATTCGCGCAAGGAAAGCCAAACGGGTAGTGATTTTTACCGATAATAAAGAAAATAAGGGCAGTACTTATCTTGACACCAAAGATACTAATAAATCGGATCAAATAGACGAAATAGCTTTGATACGTTACTCACAACAATCAGATTTTCGTCGAGACATAATTAAAGGTTCTATGCGTGTTCAAAGACGTAAAATAGTTATTTGGAAATTGTTTCAAGCAAATATACATTCCCCACTTTTTTTAGACAGAATAGATAAATCCTCTTTTTTTTCGGTTAATTTTTCCGAACTAATTAAACAAATTTTTATAAATTGTATGGGAAAAACCCCAAAATTAAAAATTTTGGATTATACAGAAGAAGAAATAAAGGCAAGAGATAAACAAAAAGAGTTGGAAAAAGAAGAAGAAAAAAGAAAAGAACAAATACGAATAGAAATAGCTGAAGCCTGGGATACCATTCCATTTGCTCAAGTAATAAGGGGTGTGATGCTAGTAACCCATTCAATTCTTAGAAAATATATTATATTACCTTCATTGATAATAGCGAAAAATATTGGCCGTTTAGTATTATTGCAACTTCCTGAGTGGTCGGAAGATTTAAACGAGTGGAATAGAGAAATGCATGTTAAATGTACCTATAACGGTGTTCAATTATCAGAAACAGAATTTCCCAAAAACTGGTTAACAGATGGTATTCAGATAAAGATACTATTTCCTTTCTGTCTAAAACCTTGGCACAGATCTAGAATACTACCTTCTGATCGAGATCAAACAAAAAAGAAAGAACCAAATCAAACGCAAAAAGAGGATTTTTGTTTTTTAACAGTTTGGGGAATGGAAACCGAACTTCCTTTTGGTTCTCCCCGAAAACGACCTTCCTTTTTTAAACCTATTTTTAAGGAATTCAACAAAAAAATTAGTAAATTTCGAAAGAACCGTTTTGGGGCTCTAAGAATTAGGAAAGAAAACCGACAATTTTTTTTAAAGGTACCAAATGAAACAAAAAAATGGATTATCAACAACCTTCTATTTTTAAAAAAAAAAAGAAAAAAACTTTCAATCGTAAATCCAATTTTCGTATTTGGATTAAGAGAAGAATCAAGTGAAATAAAAAAAGAAAACGATCCTATAATAAATAATCAGATGATTCATGAATCATCCATTGAAGCCCACTTCATGAATTTTACAAATTATTCAGTGACAGAAAAAAGACTGAGAGATCTGGCTAATAGAACAAGGACAATTAGAAATCAAATAGATCAAATTTCAAAAGACAAGAAAAAAGAATCAGTAACTGTAAATATTAGTGCTAACAAAACAAATTATGGTGTTAAAAGATTAGAATCACCCCAAAATTTGGGTCAGATATTAAAAAGGCGAAATGCTCGATTAATCCGTAAATCCTTTTTTTTTATAAGATTTTTTAGGGAAAAAATATACGTAGAATTTTTTCTATATATTATTCATATTTCCCGAATTTATACCCAACTTTTTTTTGGATCAACAAAAAAAATTTTTGATAAATCTACTTACAATAATGACAAAAATAAAGAAAGGATTGATACAACAAAAAAAAAAAAAATTCAGTTTATTGCGACTATAAGAGAATCACTTTTGTGGTTTAGTAGTAATATAAATAAGAATTCGCGGAGTCATTCTGATTTATCTTTTTTGTCACAAGCCTATGTATTTTACAAATTATCACAAGTCCAACTTATTAACTTATATAAGTTAAGATCAGTCTTTCAATATCACGGAACATCTTTATTTCTTAAGAATGAAATAAAAGATTTTTTTGGAACACAAGGAATAACTCATTCCAAACTAAGGACTAATAAACTTCCAAATTATAGAATCAATCAATGGAAAAAATGGTTAAAAAGTAATTATCAATACGATTTATCTCAACAAAAATGGTCTCAATTAGTACCCCAAAAATGGCGAAATAGAATCAACGAATATTGTCGGGGTGAAAATCAAAATTTAAAAAAAAAAAAATGGAATTCAAAAGAACAATTAATTAATTCCAATTTCAAAAATGCAAATAATTCTGAAGCCCATTTATTGTTATTACCAGACGAAAAAGATAATTTAAAAAAAAACTATAGATATAATGTTTTATCATATAAGTTCATTTATTATGAGGATAAGAAGGATTCATATAGATATAGTTATGGAGCACCATTCCAAGTAAATAAAAACCAAGAATTTTCTTATACTTATAATTACAACATAAATAAAGACAAATTTTTTGATATGTGGTGGAGTATCCCTATCACTAATTATTTAGGAATAAATAATATTATGGATATAGAGAAAAATACAGATAGAAAATTTTTTGATTGGAAAATTCTCCATTTTTGCCTTAGAAAGAAAGTGAATATTGTAACCTGGATCGATATCAGTACTAGCAGTAATAAAAATACTAAAACTAAACCTAAGAATTATCAAATTGTTGATAAAATTGATAAGAAAGATATTTTTTATCGCACAATTTATCAAGAAATTAACCGAGCACATCAAAAGAAACCCCTTTTTGATTGGATGGGAATGAATGAAGAAATACTAAGTCGTCCCATATCGAATCTGGAATCTTGGTTCTTCCCAGAATTTGTCTTACTTTATAATGCATATAAAATCAAACCCTGGGCTATACCAATTAATTTGCTTTTTTCAAATTTAAATCTAAGTGAAAATTTTAGTGAAAATAAAAACATCAATACAAAGAAAAAGAAGAATGCTTTTATACTATCAAAAGAAAAAAAATCCCTTGAACTTGAATTAGAGAATCAAAATCAAGACGAAAAAGAACTCGTAGGTCAAGAAGACCTTAGATTAAATGTTCAAGAGAACTCTGAATCTGTTCTCTCAAACCAACACAAAGATATTGAAGAAGATTATATAGCATCAGATATAAAAAAACGTAAAAAGAAAAAACAATACAAGAGTAGTACAGAAGCAGAGCTCGATTTCTTCCTGAAAAGGTATTTGCTTTTTCAATTGAGATGGGATGATTCTTTGAATCAAAAACTGGTCAATAATATCAAAGTATATTGTCTTCTGCTTAGGTTGATAAATCCAAGAGAAATTACTATATCTTCTATTGAAAGGAGAGAAATGAGTCTAGATATAATGCTGATTCAGAAAGATTTAACTCTTACAGAATTGATAAAAAAAGGAATATTGATTATTGAACCAATTCGCCTGTCTATAAAGGGTGATGCGCAATTTATTCTGTATCAAACCATAGGTATTTCATTGGTTCATAAGAGTAAACACCAAAATGATCAAAAAAGATACAACGAAAATGTTGCTACGAAGAATTTGGATGAATCGATTGCACGACACCAAAAGATGACAGAAAATAGAAAAAAAAACAATTATGATTTGCTTGTTCCTGAAAATATTTTATCACCTAGGCGTCGTCGAGAATTAAGAATTCTAATTTGTTTCAACTTAAGGAATAATAAAGGTATGGATAAAAACTCAGTATTTTGCAATGGGAATCGGGTAAAAAACTGTAGTCAATTTTTTGATGAAAGCAAAGGTCTTGATCGAGATAAAAATAAACTTATAAAATTAAAATTTTTTCTTTGGCCCAATTATCGATTAGAAGATTTAGCTTGTATGAATCGTTATTGGTTTGGTACTAATAACAGTAGTCGTTTTAGTATATTAAGAATACATATGTATCCACGATTAAAAACGAATTTTTGATCCATTTATCTTATATATTCCTTATCATCTGGTAGATAAATGGATGCGCACACGCCCTGTCTTACATCCAATTTCGATACATGATACTAATTGGATAATGTATCAATTACAGCCATAACTGAATCAACAAAATTATATTTATTCATTTTTTTTTCATAAAATGAATGAATAAGGAAATTCAGATTATTATGTATACCAGATTAAAATAGCTGGGATTATTATTACTGATCAATAAAATTCCATATTTGGTAAAAGTAAAAAAAAAGGAAGGTTTCAAATTTATGACAAAAAAATCATTCATATCTGTTATTTCGCATGAAGAAAAAGAAGAAAACAGGGGGTCCGTTGAATTTCAAGTATTCCGTTTCACCAATAAAATACGAAGACTTACTTCACATTTGGAATTGCATAAAAAAGACTATTCATCTCAGAGAGGTCTACGAAAAATTCTGGGAAAACGGCAACGACTACTGGCTTATTTGTCAAAAAAAGATGGAGTACGTTATAAAGAATTAATAAGTCAATTGAACATTCGAAAGCTAAAAACACGTTAATTTGAAAATTTGAAGAGTCATTTTGAATTATTTGATTTAGTAGATCTTGAATTTTGATGAACTTTTTTTTTGTTTTCAGCAATTCAGAGAAAAATGAATAATGAATCGGGGAAAAACCTATGACTGTACCAACTACAAGAAAAGACCTCATGATAGTCAATATGGGTCCTCACCACCCATCCATGCATGGCGTTCTCCGACTCATCGTTACTTTAGACGGTGAAGATGTTATTGACTGTGAACCAATATTGGGTTATTTACACAGAGGGATGGAAAAAATTGCGGAAAACCGAACAATTATACAATATCTGCCTTATGTAACACGTTGGGATTATTTAGCCACTATGTTCACCGAAGCAATAACGGTAAATGGACCAGAACAATTAGGAAATATTCAAGTACCTAAGAGGGCTAGCTATATCAGAGTGATTATGCTAGAGTTAAGTCGTATAGCTTCTCATTTGTTATGGCTCGGCCCTTTTATGGCAGATATTGGCGCGCAGACCCCCTTTTTCTATATTTTCAGAGAAAGAGAATTGATCTATGATTTATTCGAAGCTGCCACCGGTATGAGAATGATGCATAATTATTTTCGTATCGGCGGAGTAGCTGCCGATCTACCTTATGGATGGATAGATAAATGTTTAGATTTTTGTGATTATTTTTTAACAGGGATTGCTGAATACCAAAAACTTATTACGCGAAATCCTATTTTTTTAGAACGAGTCGAGGGAGTCGGCCTTATTGGTGGAGAAGAGGCAATAAATTGGGGTTTATCAGGACCAATGCTACGAGCTTCCGGAATACAATGGGATCTTCGTAAAGTTGATCATTATGAGTGTTACGACGAATTTGATTGGGAAGTCCAATGGCAAAAAGAAGGAGATTCATTAGCTCGTTATTTAATACGAATCGGTGAAATGGCGGAATCCATCAAAATTATTCAACAAGCTCTAGAAGGAATTCCAGGAGGTCCCTATGAGAATTTAGAAATCCGACGCTTTAATAGGATAAAATATCCTGAATGGAATGATTTTGAATATCGATTCATTAGTAAAAAGCCATCTCCTGCTTTTGAATTGTCGAAACAAGAACTTTATGTGAGAGTCGAAGCCCCAAAGGGGGAATTGGGAATATTTTTGATAGGTGATCAGAGTGTTTTTCCTTGGAGATGGAAAATTCGCCCCCCAGGTTTTATCAATTTGCAAATTCTTCCTCAGTTAGTTAAAAAAAAGAAATTGGCTGATATTATGACGATACTAGGTAGCATAGATATTATTATGGGAGAAGTTGATCGTTGAAATGATAATTGATACAACAGAAGTACAAACTATCAAGTCTTTTTCCAGATTAGAATCCTTAAAAGAGGTTTATGAAACTATATGGATGCTTGTCCCTATTTTGATTCTCATATTGGGAATCACAATAGGTGTACTAGTAATTGTGTGGTTAGAAAGAGAAATATCCGCAAGTATACAACAACGTATTGGACCTGAATACGCCGGCCCTTTGGGAATTCTTCAAGCTCTAGCAGACGGGATAAAACTACTTTTTAAAGAGAACCTTCTTCCATCTAGAGGGGATACACGTTTATTTAGTATCGGACCTTCTATAGCAGTCATATCAATTCTACTAAGTTATTCAGTAATTCCTTTTGGCTATCGCCTTGTTTTAGCTGATCTCAGTATTGGTGTTTTTTTATGGATTGCCTTTTCAAGTATTGCTCCAATTGGACTTCTTATGTCAGGATATGGATCAAATAATAAATATTCCTTTTTAGGTGGTCTACGGGCTGCTGCCCAATCAATTAGTTATGAAATACCATTAACTCTATGTGTGTTATCAATATCTCTACGTGTGATTCGTTGAGACACAAGCCTTTCTCCATTTATTTTTAGGTTTCTAAGAATAAAAATGAAACGTATTAAATATATATATCTTTCTTTTTTTATTCACTGCCCGGGTTGATGAACTAAACTAGATAGTTAGATGAGTGAAAGAAAACAGCTTCGAAATGCGCAGTAAAAAATTGGAATCTCATTTCCTATGTACAAGGATTAAAACGAAAATAAACATAAGCAATCAAGACTCTTTACCCCAAGATTGGTTAATAAGTCATCATGTCTTGAAGCGGGTTGAAAAGAGCAACTCTATGGAGTTTTTACTATCTTTTGTATGTCTTCCCATACATGAATTACCATAGACATTGAGAATAAATGAGTGGATGATTAGGAACACCAAAGTACACAAAGGATTCGTAATAGAGATTATGTAAGTTATCCGAAGAGATATTTATACATAAAAGAAATACTAATTGGGGCTTTCAATTTGTAGAAATGATCAAGTAGTACTCCCCAAAATTCAATTCCGATCCAGAGTATGCTCCTATCCACCGATTATATGAATAACTATCCGGAACGAAGTAATCCTTTACTTTGTTTTATTTATTTTAAACCTAAATAAAACAAATAAGAGAAACGAAAAGAAAGTATGGAATTGCAAAAAAAAATATTTTTTATTTTTTATCTGATATCCATATTCATGAAAATTCTATTTTTGTCATGTCATAAATAATGAATGAATGTTTAATTCTTTTTCGGAATCAAAAAAAAAGTGACCTATTTATTGATATTTGTAAAAAGAGTATTTTATTGAAGGATCTAAGTTATTACTCAATAAAAAAATTGAAATTTTGAAACTTAAAGTAAAGGATAAGATCAATTCCGAAGCACTTTTTTATAGTATAGCAGACAGAATTCCATTGGTCTAATTCGGGAACTTTCGATTGATTTTAACTTTATCTATCCTACAAGCATATCAAGATTAAATAAAAACTATCGAATAAGTCCCTAGATTTATTTATGGCTCTCGAGGAGCCGTATGAGGTGAAAATCTCATGTACGGTTCTGTAATAGCGATGATAAGAGTGATCTTTACATCGACTATGATTATCTAACAGTTCAAGTACAATTGATATAGTTGAGGCGCAGTCAAAATACGGTTTTTGGGGATGGAATTTGTGGCGGCAACCTATAGGGTTTATTGTTTTTATAATTTCTTCTCTAGCCGAATGCGAGAGATTGCCTTTTGATTTACCAGAAGCAGAAGAAGAATTAGTAGCAGGTTATCAAACCGAATATTCAGGTATCAAATTTGGTTTATTTTATGTTGCTTCCTATTTAAATCTACTAGTCTCTTCACTATTTGTAACAATTCTTTACTTGGGTGGTTGGAATCTCTCTATTCCCTACATATTGATTCCTGAGTTTTTGGAAATAAATAAAGCGGATGGAGTCTTTGGAACGACAATTAGTATTTTCATTACATTAGCGAAAACTTTTTTGTTCTTGTTCATTTCTATCACAACAAGATGGACTTTGCCTAGACTGAGAATGGACCAATTATTAAATCTTGGATGGAAATTTCTTTTACCTATTTCTTTAGGTAATCTATTATTAACAACTTCTTCCCAACTCCTTTCATTATAAATTTGAAAAAAAAAAAGAATATTTAATATTCACTATATTCAAATTCAATTCACAACTTGTATCAAACAAGAGAAAGAAACAAAATAAAAATTTTTTATTGGTATTTACTATATGTTCCCTATGGTAACTGGGTTCATCAATTATGGTCAACAAACAGTACGGGCGGCAAGGTACATTGGGCAAAGTTTTATGATTACTCTCTCTCATGCCAACCGTTTACCCGTAACTATTCAATATCCTTACGAAAAATTGATCACATCGGAACGTTTTCGTGGTCGAATCCACTTTGAATTTGATAAATGCATTGCTTGTGAAGTATGTGTTCGTGTATGTCCTATAGATCTACCTGTTGTTGATTGGAAATTGGAAACTGATATTCGAAAGAAACGATTGTTTAATTACAGCATTGATTTCGGAATCTGTATATTTTGTGGTAATTGTGTTGAGTATTGCCCAACAAATTGTTTATCAATGACTGAAGAATATGAGCTTTCTACTTATGATCGTCACGAATTAAATTATAATCAAATTGCTCTGGGTCGTTTGCCAATATCAATAACGGATGATTACACAATTCGAACAATTTTGAATTCGCCTCAAACAAAAGAGAAATCTCATAACAAATGACAAATCGCGCGATGGAAGAAATAAATCAACTTTTATTTTTCTCTTAGTGAATAATTACAAATCCCGACTATTCTATTCACTATTCTATTGATTTATGAAAATCACAACTTAATTTGTATTGAAAATCTGTTTACTGTAATGATTTCAAATAGTTTTAGTTTCGACCTACTCTTTCAGATAAAAAAGAATGCGATGGGTTCAATACCTTAAATATATATATATCAAATTTGGATTTCATTTAATTAGAAATTAGTAACACATGAACTTCTTTTTCCTGTTCAAGTCAATAAGCTCATGAAAAATTCCGATTTTTTTATCTCTTAATTTTACATATAATGGATTTACCTGGACCAATACATGATTTTCTTTTAGTCTTTCTGGGGTCAGGTCTTATATTAGGGGGTCTCGGAGTGGTATTATTTACCAATCCTATTTTTTCTGCCTTTTCACTGGGCTTGGTTCTTGTTTGTATATCTTTATTTTATATTCTAGCAAACTCTCATTTTGTAGCTTCTGCACAACTCCTTATTTATGTGGGAGCTATAAATATTTTAATACTATTTGCTGTAATGTTCATGAGTGGGCCAGAATATGGAAAAGATTTTAATCTTTGGACTGTTGGGGACGGGGCTACTTTGTTGGTTTGTACAAGTCTTTTTGTTTCATTAATTATTACTATTCTAAATACGTCATGGTATGGGATTATTTGGACTACAAGATCAAACCAGATTTTAGAACAAGATTTGATAAATACTAGTCAACAAATTGGAATTCATTTATCAACAGATTTTTTTCTTCCATTTGAACTCATTTCAATAATTCTTTTAGTTGCTTTAATAGGTGCAATTTCTGTGGCTCGTCAATAAGTCAATAGTGAATTTTTAAAACTCAAAATCCCAATAAAAATGAAATTTTATCCTATTTGTTTCCATTCAATTTTATTCGAATTGATGCATAAAAGGGAAATACTTTTAGTTGGATTTATTAACAACCCTTTTTTGGTTCTTAATTTCCTCTATTCGAACTTGTTATATTCTAGTCAATCTAATCGTTTTAATTGTTGTTCATATTGAAATGAATCGAGATTGATAAGGAGTTGGTCAATGATGCTTGAACATGTACTTGTTTTGAGTGCCTTTTTATTTTCTATCGGAATCTACGGATTAGTTACGAGCCGAAATTTGGTTCGGGCTCTTATGTGTCTTGAGCTTCTATTGAATGCAGTTAATCTAAATTTTGTAACATTTTCTGATTTTTTTGATAGTCGCCAATTAAAAGGAAACATTTTCTCAATTTTTGTTATAGCTATTGCAGCCGCTGAAGCCGCTATTGGACCGGCTATTGTTTCCTCAATTTATCGTAACAGAAAATCAACTCGTATCAATCAATCGAATTTATTGAATAAGTAGTCTTTTTTTTTTTCATTCTATTATATTAGAATTATAGAAATTGAAAATTTAATAGTCATCAATTCAAATTAGATTACTAAGTATGGTACCTTAAGGTATAATCATACTTTCAAAAATGTAAAAAATCAAAGTATTTTGGACCTCTTTTTTTCTAATAAGCCGATCCAATCCAGAAGTAGATTGATTCAAAAATTCTGGTAAATCATTGATTCGTCTGGTATTTTAATATGTGGTTCATTTACGTTACTAGAACTAGATCGAAAATTAATGAAGAAAATTATAGATTCAATGTCACATTCAGTAAAGATTTATGATACGTGTATAGGGTGTACTCAATGTGTACGAGCTTGCCCCACAGATGTGTTAGAAATGATACCTTGGGATGGGTGTAAGGCTAAACAAATAGCTTCTGCTCCAAGAACAGAGGACTGTGTCGGTTGTAAGAGATGTGAATCTGCTTGTCCAACCGATTTTTTAAGTGTTCGAGTTTATTTAGGGCCTGAAACAACCCGCAGTATGGGTCTAGCTTATTGATACGTTTCAGAAAACTCCACTGGAATCCATTCTATTTGGATTTTTTTTACCGACAAAAACCCGTACCCGAAACGCAATATATTGCGTTTCGGATACGGGTTTTTTTGGCTCAAGTGTATCTTGTCTTTACCATGAATTATTTTCCTTGGTTAACTACAATTGTAGTTTTGCCCATATTTGCAGGTTCTTTAATTTTCTTTCTTCCTCATAGAGGAAATAAGGTTATCCGGTGGTATACTATGTGTATTTCAATTCTAGAACTTCTTCTAACAACCTACGCATTCTGTTATCATTTCCAACCGGATGATCCATTAATCCAACTGGCAGAAGATTATAACTGGATCAACTTTTTCGATTTTCACTGGAGATTAGGAATAGATGGACTTTCGATAGGACCCATTTTACTGACGGGATTCATCACCACTTTAGCTACTTTAGCGGCTTGGCCAGTTACTCGAGATCCTCGATTATTCCATTTCCTGATGTTAGCAATGTACAGCGGCCAAATAGGATCATTTTCGTCCCGAGACCTTTTACTTTTTTTCCTAATGTGGGAATTAGAATTAATTCCTGTTTATCTACTTTTATCTATGTGGGGAGGAAAGAAACGTCTCTACTCAGCTACTAAGTTTATTTTGTATACTGCGGGGGGTTCGATTTTCCTATTAATGGGAGCTCTGGGTGTTGGTTTATATGGTTCCACTGAACCAACATTAAATTTTGAAACATTAGTTAATCAATCGTATCCTCTGGCATTAGAAATAATATTCTATATTGGATTTTTTATTGCTTTTGCTGTCAAATTACCGATTATCCCTTTACATACATGGTTACCAGATACCCATGGAGAAGCACATTATAGTACTTGTATGCTTCTAGCCGGAATCTTATTAAAAATGGGAGCATATGGATTGGTTCGGATCAATATGGAACTATTACCCCATGCTCATTCTATATTTTCTCCTTGGTTGATAATAATAGGCACAATACAAATAATCTATGCAGCTTCAACATCTCTCGGACAACGTAATTTAAAAAAAAGAATAGCCTATTCCTCTGTATCTCACATGGGTTTCATAATTATAGGAATTGGTTCTATAACAGATACGGGACTTAATGGAGCCATTTTACAAATAATCTCTCATGGATTTATTGGTGCTGCACTTTTTTTCTTAGCCGGAACTAGTTACGATAGAATACGTCTTGTTTATCTCGACGACATGGGCGGGATAGCTATTCCAATGCCAAAAATATTCACACTTTTCAGTAGCTTTTCACTAGCATCCCTTGCGTTACCGGGCATGAGTGGTTTCATTGCGGAATTAATAGTATTTTTTGGAATAATTACCAGCCAAAAATTTCTTTTACTACCAAAAATACTAATTACTTTTGGAATGGCAATTGGAATGATATTAACTCCTATTTATTCATTATCTATGTTACGTCAAATGTTCTATGGATATAAGTTGTTTAATCTTCCAAACTTTTCTTTTTTTGATTCTGGTCCGCGCGAGTTATTTGTTTCAACTTCTATCTTGCTGCCAGTAATAGGTATTGGCATTTACCCAGATTTCGTTCTATCACTATCAGTCGAGAAGGTGGAAGCTATTCTATCCAATTTTTTTTATAGATAGGTTTCCTTTCATTTCATTAAATGAAAAAAGAAGTCTTTCTTCTTCTTTACGTAAAGAAGAAGAAAGACTGAATTGGAATTAGAATCAGTCATGTTTCACGTTTGTGAGAACCATTTTAAACTTTATTTAAAAGGTTCTCGCCATTTTATAAGAAACTTGCTTATGCCTTGTCCTATGTTTAGATTCGTAAGACTCTTTATTAAATTTAATTAAGTGTTAATGTAAATGAACCATAACTATGTAGCCCTATTCCTAATAGATTGACCCCAAAATAACATATCCAAATTATAAGAAAGCCTATAAAAGCCACAATTGCGGAATTGGCACTCTGCAAATTTGTATTTGTTCGAATATGTAAATAAATTGCAAATATGGTCCAAGTAATAAATGCCCAAGTTTCCTTTGGGTCCCAATTCCAATATGATCCCCATGCCTCATTGGCCCATACTGCTCCTGAAAGAATACCTATGGTTAAAAAGATAAATCCGAGACTAATAATACGATAACTCCAATGATCCAGTTGTTCAATCAACTGAGACCTGTAATAATTTCGAACCGAAAGGGGGGAGGCGCTTTGTAAAATATTGCCTTTTTCATTCATGTATTGAATTTCACCGAAGAAAAATGACTCATTTAATAAATGTTTTTTTTTATCAAAAATCCTTATTATATCGTTTTGAAATGTAATGATTAAAAGTGCTATTGATAATAATGATCCGCATAAAAGAGCTGCATAACCCAAGACCATCATACTTACATGCATCATTAACCACTGAGATTGGAGGGCGGGTACTAATATTGCGGATTGATGCATTTCCGTTAAGAGGCCCGAAGTAGCAAACCCTTGGGTAAAAATAGCACTTGGCGCAGTTATTGCACTTAGATTATTTTTCTGTTTTTTAAAATAAAGAATCATATGAATAATGTAGAAACTCCAGGAAAGGAAGATTAATGATTCATATAGATCACTTAATGGAAAATGTTTCCAATAAATCCAACGAGTAACTAATAATCCTGTTAGACAGAAAAAAGTAATTATCATGCCTTTTTCAAATGAATTATATAGTCCTACTATCTCATTGACTAGTAAAGTTATCAAATGAAGTGTAATTACAATGGAAACCATTGAAAAGGAAATATGAGTTAAAATATGCTCTAAGGTCGAAAATATCATAAAAAAAAAAAGAAATCCTTCAATTACTAATTAGGAAATGAAAATCGTAAATTAAATTCATTATTCATTATAGGGCTATTGAATCCTTTTGAGAATTTGTACGATGACATGCCGCCACTCGGACTCGAACCGAGATGCTCTCGCACTGCTTCCTAAGAGCAGCGTGTCTACCAATTTCACCATAGCGGCTTCTTTGAAATCATAATAGCTCGTTTTTAGTCAATCGTCGAGATTGTAGGAGTTAATTCAATGCAATATTTTTTTCCGAAACGTTCAAATTGATGAATAAAAAAAAATAAACTGAAACATTTCATTTTCAAAATTATATATACTACTTTTTTTATTTTAAGTTAATTTTATGGTACTGCTTTAATTTGTCAATGGATTTTCATGTAGTTTCTGTTTTCTTGAAATGTGAAATGGAACTCTTGTAACTAGAATATTCTATATTTCATCCCTAACTAGACCTCAATAAAGTTCTTTGTCATTTTTGGTATTGGTAATAAAAACGGAATTATTTAGCTGATTTCACAAATATCAAATAACAAATACATTGATTTTTCCATATAGAAAAATAGTCTTTTTGTGATCACAATTTCAGCGAGGCATCGCAGGTTTTTCTTTTATGTAAATGGATATTTTTCTATCCAAACCTAATTAATCGGCAGGATTTTTCTTGTGTCTATAAGTTATCTTAGGTTTCAACAAACCAATTAAGTATTGAACCAGATATGTCATATAAAAAAAGTTTTGATCTCTATTGAAACGTACTTTCAAAACATAAAAAATAAAAAATTATTCGTGCATAATATTCAATTAAATAGACTTAAATATTAAGTTAAACAAGAGCTTTTCGATTGATTTGAAAGTGGCGGGTATGTATATAGCAATTCCGAGAAATAATGATTTCAAGAGTTAAAGTTTTAAACTAAAAATTTCGTATCTGCCCTTTTTTACAGATATGCAATTTATATATAGAAAAAACTTTTTTTTATTGTGTTGTGACAAAACAAATACGTTGATGGGGAAAAAATCCCCATCTTAGCATAGACTAAAAAAAAAAAAAGAAAGGTGATGAACTCTTCTATTTTTTTTCAAACAAAAAAGTACCATTTTACGGTCGACATAATAGTTCTTATTCTACATATCAGAACACAAAATAAAGTTCTAATTTTCAAAATTTATACAGTTAAAAACATTAATTCTATATTTAAATCGTTTATTTTTTAACTCTAAGTGAAAAACAAAATTATTTCGAATTTGTTATAACATTTTTTTGAGTTAGACCGATTCCGATTATTCCAAGGTTTAATTATTTATTTTTTGTACAAAAAAACTTTTTGAATTCCCGGTAGAAAGAGATTTTGCTAATGAAAGAGCTTTTAACGCTGCCCAATATCCCTTTTTTTTCCAAATATTTTTACGAATACGCCTTTTGGAAATAGAAGTACGTTTTTTTGGAACTGCCATTTAAAATTCATTACTCATTGTTGTAGTTGGATGTGAAAGACATCTGTTGGTCAAAGGAATCTTTGTTTCCTATTCATTATCTATGTATTTAGATTCTAGACAATACCCTCTTGAAAAAATTTTTAAAATGTAAAAGCATAATATAACTAAAAATATAGGAAATATATATATTAAAATAACCTCAAATATTTAATTAGGAGAAACAAAATATTCTACTCCATAGAATATTTTTAATTTCAAAAAATTCGTCCGAAATTGATGAATAAATAAAAAAAATTTAAATAATTAATCAAAATTTCTACTTATATCTCTATATATTTTGTATATTTTTGCTGTCTTGCATTTAAGTTCCATGTGTATATTAAGTCACATAAAAAAATTAAGAACCCTTAACTAAAACTAATTTTAATTGAAAAACTTGAATTCTTTTTTCGAAAAAAAAAAAATAGATCGAATTTCCAATTTTCAAATTGAAATGATTGAAATGATACCCAGAATTTAATCCCATAAAAAATTTTGTTTAAAGAATCCATGATTTGATACATTTGAGTCATTTTTTTTTATTCTATGTTATGGAAAGTAGAAAGTAAATTAAGAGGTATCATATCCGTTTTCTATAAACTATATAACTATATAAAAAAATCTAATATTTTTATATGTTTTTGTTTTTCGTTTGGAATGGAAGACAATCAAATAATTTTTGGTAAAACTAGTTACTAATTATGAATAAACTAATGAATAAACTTATTAAAAAAGCTAGTTCCTGGTTTTTTGTATTACTTATTTTTCTATTAGACCTTTTATTAGATTTTTAGTAGATCTTATGATTCATACTATTTTTTAGTAGAATTTTTTTTATTCCTACTTCATAGACTTCAACATTTTACATTTACTTAATAACTAAGTATTCACTTTCAATAACAAATTTATTATTTGACCAATTATAACTTCTTGATTTGAATAAAAAAAAAATGCTTAATATTAATTAAGAATTTTATTCTTACTAATTTTATTTAATATAGAATCAGAAATTCAAAAATTCTATTTTAAGTTATGTAAAAACTTGATTTTTTTTATTGACTTCTTTCAAAAGAGGCAAGAACCGGCGAATCATAAACAAAAAATCAAATTAAAATATAATATTTTTTTATTCTATTATGGAACATATATATCAATATGCATGGATCATACCCTTCATTCCGCTTCCAGTTCCTTTGTTAATAGGAGTGGGACTTCTCCTTTTTCCGACGACAACAAAAAATCTTCGGCGTATATGGGCTTTTTCTAGTATTTTGTTGTTAAGTATAGTTATGATTTTTTCGATGAAGCTATCTATTCAGCAAATAAATAGCAATTCTATTTATCAATATGTATGGTCTTGGACTATTAATAATGATTTTTCTTTAGAATTCGGCTACTTGATCGATCCGCTTACCTCTATTATGTCAATGTTAATTACTACTGTTGCAATTCTGGTTCTTATTTATAGTGATAATTATATGTCTCATGATCACGGCTATTTGAGATTTTTTGCTTATATGAGTTTTTTCAATACTTCCATGTTGGGATTAGTTACTAGTTCGAATTTGATACAAATTTATATTTTTTGGGAATTAGTTGGAATGTGTTCGTATCTATTAATAGGGTTTTGGTTCACACGACCTATTGCTGCAAATGCTTGTCAAAAAGCTTTTGTGACTAATCGTGTAGGGGATTTTGGCCTATTATTAGGAATTTTAGGTATTTATTGGATAACAGGCAGTTTCGAGTTTCGGGATTTGTTTGAAATATTCAATAACTTTAAGTTAATTAATGCTAATGGGGTCCATTTTTTAGTTTGTATTTTATGTACTTTCTTGTTATTTACTGGTGCAGTTGCGAAATCCGCCCAATTTCCCCTTCATGTATGGTTACCTGATGCTATGGAGGGGCCTACTCCTATTTCCGCTCTGATACATGCTGCTACCATGGTAGCAGCGGGGATTTTTCTAGTCGCTCGACTTCTTCCTCTTTTCGTAGTTATACCTTACATAATGAATGGGATATCTTTTATAGGCATAATAACCGTACTATTAGGAGCTACTTTAGCTCTTGCTCAAAAAGACATTAAGAGAAGTTTAGCTTATTCTACAATGTCTCAACTGGGTTATATGATGTTAGCTTTAGGTATAGGTTCTTATCGAGCTGCTTTATTTCATTTGATTACTCATGCTTATTCAAAAGCATTATTGTTTTTAGGATCCGGATCCGTTATTCATTCAATGGAAGCTATTGTTGGATATTCTCCAGATAAAAGTCAGAATATGGTTCTTATGGGAGGGTTAACAAAACATGTGCCAATTACAAAAAATGCTTTTTTAATAGGTACACTTTCTCTTTGTGGTATTCCGCCTCTTGCTTGTTTTTGGTCCAAAGATGAAAT